GATTGTTTACGAAGAAACAACAAGAAAAATTCATATTCTGATACATAAGAGTTATATAGGAATTGAAATAGTCTTTTATTTTCTTTTTTCAAAATAAAAATGGATTTCATTGAAGTAATAAAACTATTCCAATTCGAATAGTAGTTGAGAAAGAATCGCAATAAATGCAAAGATGGAACATCTTGGATCCGGTATTGAAGGAGTTGAAGCAAGATATCCAAATGGATAGGATAAGGTATTTCTATATGTGATAGATAATGTAAATGCAAAAATTTGTCTTCTAAAAAGGGAAATATTGAATGAATAGATCGTAAATTCTGAAGCTTTGGTATTTCTTTTTCTTCCGGGCAAGACAGTTCTCGTAGCGAGAGTGGGATTTCTACAACGATCGCAAACCCCTCAGATAGAATCTGAGAATAAAACTCAGAATAAAAAAAATTGTTGTAATCCAATAATCGATCTTGGTTAGGATGATTAACCAAATTAATCCAAAAATTCTGCTGATACATTCGAATCATTAACCGTTTCACAAGTAGTGAACTAAATTTCTTGTTATTAGAACCAAAAATTTCGACAAGTTCGGAACCATTTAATCCATAATCATGGGCAAACACATAAATGTACTCCTGAAAGAGTAGTGGGTAGACGAAATTTTGTCTAGGAAATTTAAGTTTTTCTGAATACCTTTCGAATTTTTCCATTTGTATTTCTACTTGAATCAGAGAGAAGAAATATTTCTTGGTTTATCAAATGGTGATACATAGTGCAATATGGTCAGAACAGGGTGTTGGATTTTTTAATCCAAACCCTGGGAAAGAAAAGGAGTCTAATCCACGGATCTTTTTCCGCTCCTTTTCTATCCAATTAGTTTATGTTTGTTCTAATTACAAAAGGGAACAAATCTTTTATTTTTGCAGGCCAATCGCTCTTTTGACTTTGGAATACAGTGTCTTTATCAATATACTGCTTCTTTTACACATTCAATCCATAACATCCTTTTCAATCCAAACTCAAGAATAATTAGGATTTCTAAAAAAAAAAAAAAAAAAAAAAAATCAAAGGTCTACTCATAGCAAAACCAGCTTTTCCCTACATCAGGCACTAATCCATTTTTAACGTCTAATTAGATCCGGGAGTCCTTCCAATTAAGAAGTTAAGCTCGTTGCTTTTTATTTTACCAGAATTGGAGCCAGGCTCTATCCATTTATTCATTAGACCCCAAAAAGCAGAATTTTGTTATTCCATTCCAAAAATCCAAAATAAGAAATTGATTTTATTACGACATGCTATTTTTTCCATTCATTACCCTTGAGGATCAGTCGCGGTCTTATAGACTCTACCAAGAGTCTGGACGAATTTTTTGCTTCATCCAAATGTGTAAAAGATCATAGTCGCACTTAAAAGCCGAGTACTCTACCATTGAGTTAGCAACCCAGATAAAATGGGATCTTAGATACGATCGAAATCCAAAAATCAATGGAATTACACCGCACGCTCCTGTAAAAATATTAAACTAGCAAGACATTAAAAGAAAGATTTTATCACCATTAAAAACACTCAAATACCAAATACCAAACAGGTCTGGTTTAATTTCACTAAGGTTAAAAGCGGTACCAATCACGATCGTAAAATTGTCATTTTTTTAGCATTTTATTTATTTAAATAAATCTTGTATGAGAGTACAAACAAGCGGGACAACCCTATCATTTGAGCAAAGTGTAGGCAAAAAAACCTAATAGGGAGTGAGGATAAAGAGACTTATCCATCTACAAATTCTAGATGTTCAATAGACCTTTGTCAATGGAAATACAATGGTAAGAAAAAAATTAGATAGAAAAAGTCAATAAAATAAAGGCTTATGTTGGATTGGCACGACATAAATCCAGTCAAAAATAGGATTAAGAAAGAGGCAAATTATTTCTAAAATAGTTAGACAACAAGGGATACTAGTGAGCCTTTCCTAGTTTTTTATTCATTTAGTTCTTCACTTCAATTAACTCAAAGTTCTTTCTTTTTCTTTAAAGAATTCTGCCTTCCTTAAAATATCATAAACTGTTCTTGTAGGTTGAGCACCCTTTTCAAGGAAATAGAGAATAGCTGAAACATTTAAACAAGTTTGATTCTTTATCGGATCATAAAAACCTACTTTTCGAAGATCTCTTCCTTCTCTTCGAGATCGAACATCAATTGCAACGATTCGGTAGACAGCTTATTGGGATAGATGTAGATAAACAAAGCCCCCCCTAGAAACGTATAGGAGGTTTTCTCCTCATACGGCTCGAGAAAATGATTCGAATTTCTAGCTGCTTGTATTATTATTATAGATAGAAATTCGACTATGACTTGCATTAATTTCCGTACAGAAAAAACAAATTGCATTTATACTCATGACTCAAGTTGACTAATTTTGACTGACAGACTTGAAAGAAAAAAATCCTTCGAAATTTTTTGAGTCGTCTCTAAACTCTTTTCTTTGCCTCATCTCGAACGAATTCACTTTTATTCCTTATTCTGGTCCAATTCTATTGTTGAGACAATTGAAAATCGTGTTTACTTGTTTCGGAATCCTTTATCTTTGATTTGTGAAATCCTTGGGTTTAAACATTACTTCGGGAATTGTTATTCTTTTTTCTTTCAAAAGAGTAGCAACATACCTTTTTTCTTATTTCCTTCAATAAAGCATTTCCCTCTTCTATAGAAATCGAATATGAGCGATTGATTCTGGTAGACTTTTAGTCGAAAGAGTTTTCCCATATCTTCCAAAATTGGACTTTCTTCTTATTTTAACCTTTCGATTTCTATACTAAGGGTAGAATGACAAAGTTGGCCTAATTTATTAGTTTTCACTAACCCTAGATTCTTTCCCTTGATAAAAAATCAATTCTGCCCTCTCGAGCTCCATCGTGTACTATTTATTTAAGCTTACTTACAAACAACCCAGTGCAAATTTGGTTTGGGACGAATAGAACAGACTATGTCGAGCCAAGAGCATTTTCATTACTATGGAAAATGGTGGATAGCAAAATCCACAATCGATCGTGTCCTTCAAGTCGCACGTTGCTTTCTACCACATCGTTTTAAACGAAGTTTTACCATAACATTCCTCTAATTTCATTGCAAAGTGTTACAGGGAATTGATCCAATATGGATGGAATCATGAATAGTCATTAGTTTTGTTTTTTGTATACTAATTCAAACTTGCTTTGCGATCTATGGAGAAATATGAATAAAAGAAATAAGTATTTATCGGGGAAAACTCCGCAAAGATCCAATTTATTTAAACCCATATTCTATCATATGAATGAAATATAGTTCGAAAAAAGGGAATAAACAAGTTTGCTTAAGATTTATTTATTATGGAATTTTCATCGTCAACAGACGACTCGAGATAATCAATCTTGAAATGATAAGAGAAGAATCGACTCTTCCCCAACAAATAAACTATCAACCTCCAAAAAAGTTTAATTAATTTAATTATTATATTACATTAGCAATCTATTTTTCTGTAACATTTTTCCGTACCAAAAAGAATTCACTATTAACTAAATAAACTATTCCAATGAATAGAAAGTTTTTGGTAGTTATAGAATTCTCGTATTTCTTCGACTCGAATACCAAAAAAAAGAAAAAATCTGGGACGGAAGGATTCGAACCTCCGAGTAACGGGATCAAAACCCGCTGCCTTACCACTTGGCCACGCCCCATTTCGGGTTTTATGCGACACTAATAAACAGTATTTTATTTATTTGTTATTCGTCAATCCCACTTCAATTCCATAAAAATGAGGGGTATTCTCTTGCTAGGATTCTAGACATGCGGATAATATAGAATCCAAAAAATGCATTGATCATTACATGGAATTCTATTAAGATATTATATGAAAGTCGAATTTCTTCCACTCTCATTTGAGAGTGCGAATACAAGGAGGTATTTTGTGTTTGGGAAAGTTCGAAGAAAAAAGGATTTTGAATCCTCCTTTTCCTTTTTCCCTTAGAAAAATAACTCAATCAAAATCCAATTATCTACTCTACAAGAACGAAACACTTGTTATGCCTAATATACTTAGTTTAACCTGTATCTGTTTTAATTCTGTTATTTATCCGACTGGTTTTTTCTTCGCCAAATTGCCCGAAGCTTATGCCATTTTCAACCCAATCGTGGATTTTATGCCTGTCATACCTATACTCTTTTTTCTATTAGCCTTTGTTTGGCAAGCTGCTGTAAGTTTTCGATGAAATCTTTACTACTCTGTCTGCCAAATTGAATATTGAATCATGTATTCATTTTAAATGAATTAGAAAAATGGATAAGAGCCGAGAAGTCTTATATTATGAACCTTCGATTCTAAAATTAAAATTCTTCTACATTGAATGTATAGCTGCAGCAATAAATTTGGATCAGCCTTTCTACTCCCTGCATCTACGTTGAGCAGGTACCTTTAGGTACCCGCACAATCCCTAACCCAACTTATTGATAAGAGTGCTTATTATAAATCAATTCTTGCAATTTTTTTTTCCAAAATTGATTTTTGCATTTTTAGGTGTCAAAATAAACAAAACCCATCCTAGTGGATTTGTGTGGTAAGGAAAAACGGGTAATCTATTCCTTAAAAAAAAATCTTGGAGATTATGTAATGCTTACTCTCAAACTTTTTGTTTATACAGTAGTGATATTCTTTGTTTCCCTCTTTATCTTTGGATTCTTATCTAATGACCCAGGACGTAATCCTGGGCGTGACGAGTAAAAATCCAAAAAATTTTCTTACAAATTGGATTTGTTTCGTACATTTATCTACGAGAAAATCCGGGGGTCAGAATTCCTTCCAATTCGAAAGTCCCAAATGATCCGAGGGGGCGGAAAGAGAGGGATTCGAACCCTCGGTACAAAAAAATTGTACAACGGATTAGCAATCCGCCGCTTTAGTCCACTCAGCCATCTCTCCCTGTTCCAAATCGAAAGATTTCCGCGATATGACAGAGGCAAGAAATAACGATTGCAAAAAATGCTTCCTTTTTCTTTCAAAAGTTCAAAAAAATTATATTGCCAATTCCGTTTTAGTTATATTCTTTTTTCTTAATGTTAATAAAAAAAAGAAGAAAATTCTTCTTTTTTCTTTCTAAAATTGGATATTGGCTGAAAGACAATCAGATAGATTTTCTCTTCAGCGAGCATTTCCATATAGGACTTGTTATAATAAAACAAGCGGGTTATATAAAAAAACTCTTTTTTTTGATTATTTATCAACAAAGCAAAAAGGGGGTCTTAGCAAACCAACCCATCCCATAAAATAGAAAAGAAAGATAAAGTAAGTGGACCTGACTCCTTGAATGATGCCTCTATCCGCTATTCTGATATATAAATTTGATGTAGATGAAATTGTATAAGCGGATTTTTTGTATTTCCTTAGACTTAGACCGCGCAAGGCAAGAATTTACGATTTCATATTCTTGTTACTAGATGTTCTATAGGAATAAGAAGAAATCGCAACTCCTTTCCGCTACACATAAAAATTGATTTCGAAAGTCAATTTTTCTTTTCAATTCTTTTTTTTCAGAATCCTATTTTTGTTCTTACACCCATGCAATAGAGAGCGAGTGGGAAAAGAGAGGTTCCTTTTTTTCATTTTTGCCTTAAAAGATAGGCTTTCCTGGAAATAGGAATCATGGAATAATCCTGAATTCCAATGTTTATTTCTATAGTATAAGAAAAACTAATTGAATCTAATTCATGGATTTACCCCGACCTCGGTTGGGACCCCATAGATAAAAATGCAAAATTTCTATCTTCGAGACCATTGAAAAAGGGCATTGAACGAGAAAAAAATCGTCCACAGATAATCAAACTATCGTATGCCTTGGAAGTGATATAAGGTGCTCGGAAATGGTTGAAGTAATTGAATAGGAGGATCACTATGACTATAGCCCTTGGTAGAGTTATTAAAGAAGAAAATGATTTATTTGATATTATGGACGACTGGTTACGAAGGGACCGTTTCGTTTTTGTAGGATGGTCCGGCCTATTGCTTTTTCCTTGCGCTTATTTCGCTTTAGGAGGTTGGTTTACAGGGACAACTTTTGTAACTTCTTGGTATACCCATGGATTGGCGAGTTCCTATTTGGAAGGTTGCAATTTCTTAACCGCAGCAGTTTCTACCCCTGCAAATAGTTTAGCACACTCTTTGTTGCTACTATGGGGCCCAGAAGCGCAAGGGGATTTTACTCGTTGGTGTCAATTAGGTGGTCTGTGGACTTTTGTTGCTCTTCATGGGGCTTTTGCACTAATAGGTTTCATGTTACGTCAATTTGAACTTGCTCGGTCTGTTCAATTGCGACCTTATAATGCAATTTCATTCTCTGGCCCAATCGCTGTTTTTGTTTCCGTATTTCTGATTTATCCACTGGGGCAATCCGGTTGGTTCTTTGCGCCGAGTTTTGGCGTAGCAGCGATATTTCGATTCATCCTCTTCTTCCAAGGATTTCATAATTGGACGTTGAACCCATTTCATATGATGGGAGTTGCCGGAGTATTAGGCGCGGCTCTGCTATGCGCTATTCATGGGGCAACCGTGGAAAACACTCTATTTGAGGACGGTGATGGTGCAAATACCTTCCGCGCTTTTAACCCAACTCAAGCTGAAGAAACTTATTCAATGGTCACTGCTAATCGCTTTTGGTCCCAAATCTTTGGTGTTGCTTTTTCCAATAAACGTTGGTTACATTTCTTTATGCTATTTGTACCGGTCACCGGTTTATGGATGAGTGCTATTGGCGTAGTCGGCCTGGCTCTGAACCTACGTGCCTATGACTTTGTTTCCCAGGAAATCCGTGCAGCGGAAGATCCTGAATTTGAGACTTTCTACACCAAAAATATTCTTTTAAACGAGGGTATTCGTGCGTGGATGGCAGCTCAGGATCAGCCTCATGAAAATCTTATATTCCCTGAGGAGGTTCTACCACGTGGAAACGCTCTTTAATGGAACTTTCGTTTTAGCTGGTCGTGACCAAGAAACCACCGGTTTTGCTTGGTGGGCTGGGAATGCCAGACTTATCAATTTGTCGGGTAAACTGCTTGGAGCTCACGTAGCCCATGCAGGATTAATCGTATTCTGGGCCGGAGCAATGAACCTATTTGAAGTGGCTCATTTCGTACCAGAAAAACCCATGTATGAACAAGGGTTGATTTTACTTCCGCACTTAGCTACTCTAGGTTGGGGAGTAGGGCCAGGGGGAGAAGTTCTAGATACTTTTCCGTACTTTGTATCTGGAGTACTTCATCTAATTTCCTCCGCAGTCTTAGGCTTTGGTGGCATTTATCACGCGCTTCTGGGACCTGAGACTCTTGAAGAATCTTTTCCATTCTTTGGTTATGTATGGAAAGATAGAAATAAAATGACTACAATTTTGGGTATTCATTTAATTTTGTTAGGTATAGGTGCTTTTCTTCTAGTACTCAAAGCTCTTTATTTTGGCGGTATATATGACACCTGGGCTCCTGGAGGAG